CTTGGATCATCATACATCGTGAATAACTAATTTCCAACCAACCATGCCAACAAAACCGAAGAGAGGATATGAAGTCCAATTATGGATCTTCGAATTGAGAGAGATATTGAGAGAGATCAAGAATTTTCGCTATTTGTTAGATTCATGGACCAAATTCGATTTAGTGGGATCTTTCACTCACATTTTTTTCCACCAAGAACGTTTTCTGAAACTCTTTGACCCCCGACTTTGGAGTATCCTACTTTCGGGTTCAACAAGCAACCGATCTTTCACGAGCAAAGTTGTAGTACTGGTTAAGGGTGTAGTACTGATTCTAGTAGCGGTCCTTATATCTCGTATTCACCATCAAACTATGGTCGAAAGAAAAAATCTCTATTTGCGGGGGCTTCTTCCTATACCTATGAATTCTATACCTATGAATTCCATTGGACCCAGAAATGATACATTGTTTAGGTCTTCCACTAGGTTGGTTGTTTCGCTCCTGTATCTTCCAAAAGGGAAAAAGATCTCTGAGAGTTGTTTCATGGATTCGAAAGAGAGTCCTTGGGTTCTCCCAATAACTCAGAAGTGTATCATGCCTGAATCTAACTGGGGTTCGCGGTGGTGGAGGAACCGGATCGGAAAAAATAGGGATTCTAGTTGTAAGATATCGAAAGAAACCGTAGCTGGAATTGAGATCTCATTCAAAGAGAAAGATATCCAATATCTGGAGTTTCTTTTTGTATCCTATACGACGGATGATCCGATCGGCAGGGACCACGATTGGGAATGGTTTGATGGCCTTTCTCCGAGGAAGAAGCGAAACAGAATCAACTTGAATTCGGGACAGCTATTCGAAATCTTAGTGAAACACTGGATTTGTTATCTCATGCCTGCTTTTTGTGAAAAAAGACCAATGGAAGGGGAGGGTTTCTTCAAACAACAGGGATCGGATTTTTTGAGGAAGGTATCGAGAGAGAATTGGATTTGGTTAGACAATGTGTGGTTGGGAAACAAGGATCGGTTTTTTAGCAAGGTACGGAATGTATCGTCAAATATTCAATATGATTCCACAAGATCTAGTTTCGTTCAAGTAACGGATTCTAGCCAATTGAAAGGATCTTCTGATCAATCCAGAGATCCTTTCGATTCCATTAGTAATGAGGATTCGGAATCTCACCCATTGATCAATCAAAGAGAGATTCAACAACTCAAAGAAAGATCGATTCTTTGGGATTGGGATCCTTCCTTTCTTCAAACGGAACGAACAGAGATAGAATCAGACCGATTCCCGAAAAGCCTTTCTGGAGATTCCTCAATGTCCCGGCTATTCGCGGAACGTGAGAAGCAGATGACGAATCATCTGCTTCCGGAAGAAATCGAAGAATTTCTTGGGAATCCTACAAGATCAATTCGTTCTTTTTTCTCTGACAGATGGTCAGAACTTCATCTGGGTTCGAATCCTACTGAGAGGTCCGATCCTAAATTGTTGAAGAAACAACAAGATGTTTCTTTTGTCCCTTCCAGGCGATCGGAAAAGAAAGAAATAGTGGATCTATTCAAGATAATTACGTATTTACAAAAGACCATCTCAATTCATCCTATTTCATCAGATCCGGGATGTGATATGGTTCCGAAGGATGAACCGGATATGGACAGTTCCAATAAGATTTCATTCTTGACCCAAAATCTCTTTTTGGATTTATTTCATCTATTCCATGACCGGAACAGGGGGGGGTACACGTTACACCACGATTTTGAATCAGAAGAGAGATTTTCAAAAATGGCAGATCTACTCATTCTATCAATCACCGAGCCGGATCTGGTGTATGATTATGATAGGGTCTTTTTTCCCTTTTCTGAGGGATTCAACTCCGGGGATGAATCGAAAAAGAAATCTTTATTGGTTGTACCTCCTATTTTTGATGAAGATCCAAAACCAAAAAGAGTGGTATTTGCTAGCAACAACATAATGGAGGCAGTCAATCCATATAGATTGATCCGAAATCTGATTCAAATCCAATATAGCACCTATGGGTACATAAGAAATGGATCAAATCGATTCTTTTTAATGTTAATGAATCGATCCGATCGCAACTTCGAATATGGAATGAAAGGGGATCCAATAGGAAATGAGACTCTGAATCATAGAACTAGAATGAAATATACGATCAACCAACATCTCTCGAATTTGAAAAAGAGTCAGAAGAAAGGGTCCGACCCTCTTAGTTCTCGAACCGAGAGATCCATGAATCGGGATCCTAATGCATATAGATACAAATGGACCAATAATTTCCAGGAACATTTGGAACATTTCATTTCTGAGTCGAAGAGCCGTTTTCAATTTCAAGTAGTGTTCGATCGATATCATCATCATCGAGATCGATTACGTATTCAGCGATCTCGATATCAATTACGTATTCATCTGAATCGATTACGTATTCATCTGAATCGATTACGTAGTCATCGATCTCGAGATCGATTACGTAGTCATCTGAATCGATTACGTAGTCATCTGAATCGATTACGTAGTCATCTGAATCGGGATCGATTACGTGGTCATCTGAATCGATTACGTAGTCATCTGAATCGATTACGTAGTCATCTGAATCGATTACGTAGTCATCTGAATCGATTACGTAGTCATCTGAATCGATTACGTAGTCATCTGAATCGATTACGTATGAATCCGACTCAATATTTGATTGATTGGGCCGAGTTTCTGGCCAAACTGTCGAAGTCACATCCCTTTTTGACGAAGTCACCTCGTTTCCTTTTGTCTTTCCTTTTGTCGAAGGCATCTTTATTTTTGTCGAATTCACTTCCCTTTTGGTCGAAGTCACTTCTCTTCTTTTTGTCAAAGTCACTTCTCTTTTTGTCCTTTTTGTCGAAGTCACTTCCTTTTTTATTTTTGAGTATCGGAAGTACCCCCATTCCTGGGTCTGAGATCCCCATCTATATCTATGAATTGAAAGGGCCGAATGATCAACTCTGCAATCAGTTGTTAGAATCAATAGGTGTTCAAATCGGTCCTTTTAATAAATGGAAACCCTTCTTATTGGATGATCATGATCCTTCCCAAAAATCGAAATTCTCGATCAATGGAGGCACAATATCACCATTTTTGTTCAATAAGACAAAATGGATGATTGACTCATTCCATACTAGAAAGAATTGCAGGAAAGACTTTGCTAACACGGATTCCTATTTCTCAATGATATCCCACGATCGAGACAATTGGCTGAATCCCGTGAAACCATTTCATAGAAGTTCATTGATATCTTCTTTTTCTAAAGCAAATCGACTTCGATTCTTGAATAATCCACATCACTTCTGGTTCTATTGTAACAAAAGATTCCCTTTTTATGTGGAAAAGGCCCTTCTCAAGAATTCGGATCTTACGTATGGACAATTCCTCAATATCTTGTTCATTCGCAACAAAAGATTTTCTTTGTGCGTCGGTAAAAAAAAACATGTTTTTTTGGAGCGAGATACGATTTCACCAATCGAGTCACAGGTATCTAAGATATTCATACCTAACGATTTGCCACAAAGTGGTGACGAAACGTATAACTTGTACAAATCTCTCCATTTTCCAATTCGATCCGAGCCATTCGTTCGTAGAGCTATTTATTCGATCGCAGACATTTCTGGAACACCTCTAACAGAGGGACAAATAGTCCATTTTGAAAGAGCGGATTGTCCACCTCTTTCAGATATGAATCTATCTGATTCAGAAGGGAAGCAGTATCTCAATTTCAATTCAAACATGGGTTTGATTCACACTTCATGTGCTGAGAAATCCAAAAAGAGGAAAAAACGGAGTCTTAGGGTTGAGAAACGGCAGATGCATAGAACCCTTCAACGAGAGCGTGCTTTTTCAAATCTCTCAAAATGGAATCGGTTCCAACCATATATGCCGTGGTTCTTTACTTCGACAGGGTTCAAATATCTAAAATTCGCCCTGTTAGATACTTTTTCAAACCTATTGCGCAGTCACATATCCATTTTTCAGGATATTCTGGAGACATCATGGTGGATTCTTCAGACAAAATTGTGGGCGATTCTTTCAAAATGGAATCTCAGTGAGATTTCGAGTCAGTGTTTACAGAATCTTCTTCTGTCCGAAGAAATGATTCATCGAAATAATGAGTCACCCCTATGGCTGAGATCCTCAAATGCTCGGGAGTTCCTCATCCTTTTCCTTCTTCTTGTTGCTGGATATCTCGTTGGTACACATCTTCTCTTTGTTTCCCGAGCCTCTAGTGAGTTACAGACGGATTTCAAAAAGATCAAATCTTTGATGATTCCATCATACATGATTGAGTTGCGAAAACTTCTGGATAGGTATCCTACATCTGAGCGGAATTCTTTCTGGTTAAAGAATCTCTTTCTAGTTGCTCTGGAACAATTAGTCTATTTTCTAGAAGCAATATGGGGTTCTGCTTTTAACATGCTAGTAGGTGGCGGTCCCGCTTATGGGTTCAAATCCATAGGTTCTAAGAAGAAATTTTGGAATATCAATCTCATCGGTATCATCGATTTCCTAAGGATCATACCAAATCCCATCAATCGAATCACTTTTTCGAGAAATACGAGACATCTAAGTCGTACAAGTAAAGAGATCTATTCATTGATAAGAAAAAACGTGAACGTTGAGTGGATTGATGATCAAATAGAATCCTGGGTCGCGAACAGTGAGTTGATTGAGGATGAAGAAAGAGAATTCTTGGTTCAGTTCTCCACCTTAACGACAGAAAAAAGGATGGATCAAATGCTATTGAGTCTGACTCATAGTGATGGTTTATCAAAGAATGACTCTAGTTATCAAATGGTTGAACAACTGGGATCAATTTACTTACGATACATAGTTGACATTCATCAAAAGGATCTAATGAATTATGAGTTCAATAGATCCTGTTTAGCAGAAAGACGGATATTCCTTGCTCATTTTCAGACAATCACTTATTCACAAACCTCGTGTGGGGCTACTCGTTTTCATTTCCCCTCTCATGGAAAACCCTTTTCGCTCCGCTTAGCCCTATCCCCCTCTAGGGGTATTTTAGTGATAGGTTCGATAGGAACTGGACGATCCTATTTGGTCAAATCCCTCGCGACAAACTCCTATGTTCCTTTCATTACGGTAGTTCCGAACAAGTTCCTGGATGACAGTCCTTCTTGTATGGATGATATCGATCCTTATGATTATGACGATGACGATCTTTATTATAGTGATTCTAGTGATGATAGTTACGCTATTGATATTGATGAGAGTGACGATATTGATGAGAGTGACGATAGCGATAGCGATAGCGATAGCGATGATGACCTTGATATAGATGATATAGAGCTGCTAAATGAGCTAACTACGGATATGGATAGACTAGACCGATTTAGTATCCCCCTTACATTCGAATTAGCAAAAGCAATGTCTCCTTGCATACTATGGATTCCAAACATTCATGATCTGTCTGTGCGTGCGTCGAATGACTTATCCCTCGGTCTATTAGTGAACTCTCTCTCCAGGGATTGTGAAAGAGGCTCCACTAGCAATATCCTTGTTATTGCTTCGACTCATATTCCCCAAAAAGTGGATCCCGCTCTAATAGCTCCGAATAAATTAAATACATGCCTTAAGCTACGAAGGCTTCTTATTCCACAACAACGAAAGCACTTTTTCACTCTTTCATATACTAGGGGATTTCACTTGGAAAAGAAAATGTCCCATCCTAATGGATTCGGGTCCATAACCATGGGTTCCAGTGTACGAGATCTTGTAGCACTTACCAATGAGGCCCTATCCATTAGTATTGCACAGAAGAAATCCATTATAGACACTCATACAATTCGATCTGCTCTTCATAGACAAACTTGGGATTTGCGAGCCAAGGTAAGACCGGTTCAGGATCATGGGATCCTTTTCTATCAGATAGGAAGGGCTGTTGCACAAAATGTACTTATAAGTAAGGTCCCCATAGATCCTATATCTATCTATATGAAGAAGAGATTCCCTAAGGAAGGGGGTTCTTATTTGTACAACTGGTACTTCGAGCTTGCAACGAGCATGAAGAGATTAACGATACTTCTTTATCTTTTGAGTTGTTCTGCCGGATCGGTCGCTCATGATCTTTGGTCTCTACCCGGACCCGATGAAAAAAATGGGATCACTTCTTATTTGGTTGAGACTGATTCTGCTCTAGTTCGTGGCCTATTAGAAGTATTCGAAGGAGAGGGCGCTCTGGTGGGATCCTCGCGGGCAGAAAAAGATGGCAGTCAGTTTGATAATGATCGAGTGACATTGCTTCTTCGGTCCGAACGAAGGAATCCCTTAGATATGATGCAAAATGGATTTTGTTCTAGCCTTGATCAGAAATTTCTCTATGAAAAAGATGAATCGGAGTTTGAATTGGAAGAAGGGGTTGCATTTGCAGAAGGAGACCTCGACCTGCAACAGATAGAGGAGGATTTCTTCAATCACATAGTTTGGGCTCCTAGACTATGGTACCCCGATCTATTTGGTTGTATCGCAAGGCCCAATGAATTGGGATTTCCCTATTGGGCCAGGTCATTTCGGGGCACGCGGATCATTTCTCATCAAGAGAATGATTCGGAAGAGAATGATTCGGAGTTCTTGCAGAGTGGAACCATGCAGTACCAGACACGAGATCGATTTTACAACGAACAAGGCTTTTTTCAAATAAGCCAATTTCTTTGGGACCCTGCGAATCCATTCTTTTTCAATGCGCCTGTGTTTTCACGTCGAGAATTCTTTGCAGATCAAGAGATGTCAAAGGGGCTTCTTACTTCCCTAACAAGTCCTCCTACATCGATGTCTCAAAGCTGGTTCACCAAGAATACGCAAGAAAATAACTTCGAATTGTGGATTCATCGCCAGAGATGGCAGAGATGGCTTAGAACCAATAGTTCATTATCTAATGAGTCTTTCCGTTCTAATACTGGGTCTTTCCGTTCTAATACTCCAGCCGAGAGTTATCAGTATTTATCAAATCTGTTCCTATCTAACGGAACGCTATTGGATCAAATGACAAAGACATTGTTGAGAAAGAGATGGCTTTTCCCGGATGAGATGAACCATTTGATTCATTTAACAGGAGAAAGATTTCCCATTCCTTAGCCGGAAAGATATGTGGCCATGAAAGGGGGATTAAGTGGAACAGAATTGACCGGGTGGTAGAGTCGTGGAAATACTTGTTTCTTCCATATTTTTGGCCTTAGCTACATGGAACTGCTACTGCGAAAACATGGAAGAATTGAAATCTTAGATCAAAACACTATGTATGGATGGTATGAACTGCCTAAACAAGAATTCTGGAACGGCGAACAACCAGAGCCTATTACTCAGACTCACTACATCAAAAAATTTCCATTAATGAAACATGGAAATCCGTTGGAAAATCAAAAATATGCATGTCCGATGAAAGGGTTGTTGCTATCTGCTCCAATAACGAATCCTTGGTTTCACTGAATAACTCACAAATTCACGGAATAACTTAACTAAAGAAACTAGATAGACCTTTCTCTTCGTCTCCGGTCGATGGATCTTCTCAATTGGAAGATCTCCTATATGGCTAAGAAACATTCCAGTTGACCGAGCCTAATTCGAATTGTTTTGTTCCGAAGGAAAGATATTCACGGGGCCGGTTCGTCCGATTCAGATATTCACGACCAAGAGGTACTGGATTCTCTTTCGGATAGGCCCCGAAAAAGGAAGGAAGGCTGGAATGCCAAGAGACGTCTATTATCGAATTCACCCGACCCAAGAGTACCCATTTTGGGAACGTCCAGCGCCAAAGTCACTGAATGGGTAAGGCGCCAATCCCTCAAACGGACTATGTAATGTACTTTATGGGTTACGGTACGGGCGGGCATTTTCCCAGAGGTTTCTATTGTATCAATCTACCCCTGTGTGATTCCTGTTGAAGCATCTACTCGGGGGTGGGTGCAGGGCGGACGATTTCAAAGCGAACTCCCCATTCAGTAGATAGAGAAGATCTCCAAGATTTCGTGATCCGCTGCCGAACTTATTCCAATTCCAACAGCTCGGACTGGGGTCGTGGGGATCGCCGGAATACTTCGTATCAACAGAAACTCGGTCTATCGATTCGATCCGAGATCTCTGAATATTGTTGAGAATGCTTGTTCAATGAGCATTCTCAATATTATGCCTTGAAGAGGACTCGAACCTCCACGCTCTTTAGCACGAGATTTTGAGTCTCGCGTGTCTACCATTTCACCATCAAGGCATCTTGAAAGTGAATCGTATTCCATGAATATGATATCTATCTAGTGTGATGGATGGAATCTATGACAAAGGTGGAGTGTTGGAGTCTTTCTATCGATCGGTCATGTCATATAGGCCTGAGTCGGACATCCAATTGCTTCGATTTGAAGATATTTTATATCTATCAAAAAGATGTACAATCAAACCTACTTCTCGATTCCATAGAAGCCCACAGACTTTTATTTGTAAAAACAACAAAAGCGACGAGCGGTCGACTCGTCGAACTACGATCTTTAGCTTGAGGAACCCTATGGTTAGAACGCATTTGAGACGGAAGTGGTTCATGTTTACTGATGTGACACAAGAGAGCCGCGGGATAGCAAAGACAAGGGCCACGAATTCGGGCGATAGTGACGGTGATTCAGAATTCGAAAAGTTCGCAAAATTGTGGGGGCAGGCCAATCTGCTATTCTCATATCACTATGAGGAAGACTACCCCAAATGGCATCTCAGAGTTTATGGCGTATTGCTCGCCATACGCCATTTGCCATTTGACCCTGCCTTATCCATTTTAAAGGCCCTCTCGAAGATACATACGTCAGAGCTCGAGAAAAGCTGGGCTCACTTAGAAAATCTACGGCGGGTGAATGAAAGGATCGCACTCCTCATCTGGCTCATTCCGTATTCTCCAATACGGATTTGGGCTTAGGTAAGGCAGTCACTTTTTCGAGATAACCTAAATCCCGGGCTCGTCTGTTCAAAGAAGGATTCTAGAATCGAAGGATTCTAGAATCCGGATGAGTATAAGATGTGAATAGTTGATTTACCCTATGCAAGAAATGTATATGGTAGATATTGACTGATTTTCTATGAACCACCCATCCATTTTCTTTTCTATCCCACTGTGAATTTCAATGAGGATTCCAGTGGAATATGGTACAAGATAGGGCTTCCTCCGAACACATACATAAGAGCTCTTCTCTTTCTTATGTATGTGTAACCGTGATCTATGAACACATTCATTTTCATTATAGCTAGTTTCAATTGAAAATCGATCCGCAGATGTCTGAAACCGAAACGCAAGGTATCTATAGATATATATTGTATATGTAGATACATTTTCTTTTTAATTTTTATGCGAATTTGAAACAAAAAAAAAAACAGTGGAAGACTGTTCGACTCTTCTACGATCTTTGGCTAAGGCAGCTTGATCGTAATTATGGCAATAAGGAGCCTACTATGCCTATAAATACTTTGAAACTGGAGTGGTTCAGGTTTACGGATGTGAGACAAGACAGACGGGGGATAACAAAAGCAATGGATACGAATTGGGGCTATAGTGACGGCTCCAGTTCGGATGACGATGCGGAATTCGACAAGGGCGCGAAGTTCGCGCAAGCCGCCCAGGAGATCTTCGCAAAGCACTTAGCGGAAGACTACGCTAAATGGGAGCCAAGAGTTCGGGAGATCGTAGAGTGGATTGCGATCTTCGAGTTCAAGGATCCATTATTGGTGTTACAGAACCTGGCAAAGTTCTACTCGTTAGAGACAGCCTGGGAACCGATGAAGAAGTACAATCCGTCAGATCCTGATAATTCCATACAAGAGATGGTTGATACCCAATGGGATCAGCAAGTTCGCGCAGTTGTCTGCGGCGGCAGATCTTCTATTCTCAGATCACTATGAGGCAGACTACCCCAAATGGTGAGAGTTTATAGCGTCTTGCTCGCCATATCCCACTTACCATTGGACACTGCCTTATCCGTGTTAGACGACCTG